GTTAATGTAGCTTAAAACTAAAGCAAGGCGCTGAAAATGCCTAGATGAGTCCATCAACTCCATAAACACATAGGTTTGGTCCTGGCCTTCCCGTTGTCTTTTAACAAACTTACACATGCAAGCATCCACATCCCAGTGAGAATGCCCTCCAGGTCAATAAGACTAAAAGGAGCTGGTATCAAGCACACACCCGTAGCTCACGACACCTTGCTTAACCACACCCCCACGGGATACAGCAGTGATAAAAATTAAGCTATAAACGAAAGTTTGACTAAGTTATGTTAATTAGGGTTGGTAAATTTCGTGCCAGCCACCGCGGCCATACGATTAACCCAAGCTAACGGGAATACGGCGTAAAACGTGTTTAAGCACCACACCAAATAGAGTTAAATCTTAATTAAGCTGTAAAAAGCCATAATTATTGTAAAAATAAATAACGAAAGTAACTCTACAACAGCTGACACACCATAGCTAAGACCCAAACTGGGATTAGATACCCCACTATGCTTAGCCCTAAACACAGATAATTATATAAACAAAATTATTCGCCAGAGTACTACTAGCAATAGCTTAAAACTCAAAGGACTTGGCGGTGCTTCATATCCCTCTAGAGGAGCCTGTTCTATAATCGATAAACCCCGATAAACCTCACCAATTCTTGCTAATACAGTCTATATACCGCCATCTTCAGCAAACCCTAAAAAGGAATAAAAGTAAGCGTAATCATAGCACATAAAAAAGTTAGGTCAAGGTGTAACCTATGAAATGGAAAGAAATGGGCTACATTTTCTTAAACCAAGAAAACCAATACACGAAAGCTATTATGAAATTAATAGCCAAAGGAGGATTTAGCAGTAAACTAAGAATAGAGTGCTTAGTTGAACCAGGCCATGAAGCACGCACACACCGCCCGTCACCCTCCTCAAACAAATATTAATGCTCCAAAATTTATTTACATGCATTAACCACAAGAGAGGAGATAAGTCGTAACAAGGTAAGCATACTGGAAAGTGTGCTTGGATAAATCAAGATATAGCTTAAACAAAGCATCTAGTTTACACCTAGAAGATTTTACTCACCATGAATATCTTGAACCAGATCTAGCCCAAAATAACCCCATCAAAACAAAACAAAATAAAATAAAACATTTACCCCTTAACCTAAAGTATAGGAGATAGAAATTTTAAGACATGGCGCTATAGAGAAAGTACCGTAAGGGAAAGATGAAAGAAAAAAATCAAAGTATAAAAAAGCAAAGATTATCCCTTGTACCTTTTGCATAATGAGTTAACTAGCACAGAACTTAACAAAACGAATTTTAGCTAAGTAACCCGAAACCAGACGAGCTACTCATGAACAGTTTATTAGGAACCAACTCATCTATGTGGCAAAATAGTGAGAAGATTTATGAGTAGAGGTGACATGCCTAACGAGCCTGGTGATAGCTGGTTGTCCAGAAAATGAATCTTAGTTCAGCTTTAAAGATACCAAAAATTTAAACAAATCCTACTGTATCTTTAAAAGTTAATCTAAAAAGGTACAGCCTTTTAGACAAAGGATACAACCTTAAATAGAGAGTAAGACCTAAAAATACCCATAGTAGGCCTAAAAGCAGCCACCAATTAAGAAAGCGTTAAAGCTCAACAATAAAACTAACAAAAATCCCAAAAAACAAGCAACTAACTCCTAACCCCAGTACTGGACTAATCTATTACAAAATAGAAGCAACAATGTTAATATGAGTAACAAGAAACATTTTCTCCCCGCATAAGTTTAAGTCAGTAGCTGATAATACCCTGACTATTAACAGTTAATAAAAACAACCCAACAATTAACAATTTATTAGCTACACTGTTAATCCAACACAGGAATGCGCTCAAGGAAAGATTAAAAGAAGTAAAAGGAACTCGGCAAACACAAACCCCGCCTGTTTACCAAAAACATCACCTCCAGCATCCCTAGTATTGGAGGCACTGCCTGCCCAGTGACAATCGTTCAACGGCCGCGGTATCCTGACCGTGCAAAGGTAGCATAATCATTTGTTCTCTAAATAAGGACTTGTATGAATGGCCACACGAGGGTTTTACTGTCTCTTACTTCCAATCAGTGAAATTGACCTCCCCGTGAAGAGGCGGGGATGAACCAATAAGACGAGAAGACCCTATGGAGCTTTAACTAACCAATTCAAAGAAAACATAATAAATCACTCAGGAAATAACGATATTTTCTCATGAATTGGCAGTTTCGGTTGGGGTGACCTCGGAGAATAAAAAATCCTCCGAACGATTTTAAAGACTAGACCTACAAGTCAAATCACTCAATCGCTTATTGATCCAAAAAACTTGATCAACGGAACAAGTTACCCTAGGGATAACAGCGCAATCCTATTCGAGAGTCCATATCGACAATAGGGTTTACGACCTCGATGTTGGATCAGGATATCCAGATGGTGCAACCGCTATCAAAGGTTCGTTTGTTCAACGATTAAAATCCTACGTGATCTGAGTTCAGACCGGAGTAATCCAGGTCGGTTTCTATCTATTATGTATTTCTCCCAGTACGAAAGGACAAGAGAAATAAGGCCAACTTAAAATAAGCGCCTCAAAATAACTAATGACTCCATCTCAATTAACAACACAAAAACCCTGCCCTAGAAACAGGGCTTAGTTAAGGTGGCAGAGCCCGGTAATTGCATAAAACTTAAACTTTTATATCCAGAGATTCAAATCCTCTCCTTAACAAAATGTTTATAATCAACACTCTAATACTCATCATCCCTATCTTACTAGCCGTAGCATTCCTTACATTAGTAGAACGAAAAGTCCTAGGCTACATACAATTCCGAAAAGGCCCCAATGTCGTAGGCCCATATGGCCTACTCCAACCCATCGCCGACGCAATCAAACTTTTCATCAAAGAACCACTACGCCCCGCCACATCCTCAGCATCAATATTTATCCTAGCACCCATCCTAGCCCTAAGCCTAGCCCTAACTATGTGAATTCCTCTACCCATACCCTACCCCCTAATCAACATAAACCTAGGAGTCCTGTTTATATTAGCCATATCAAGCTTAGCTGTATACTCCATCCTCTGATCAGGATGAGCCTCCAACTCAAAATACGCACTAATCGGGGCCCTACGGGCAGTAGCACAAACAATCTCATATGAAGTAACACTCGCAATCATTCTACTATCAGTACTCCTGATAAACGGATCCTTCACCCTATCAACATTAATTATTACACAAGAGCAAGTATGATTAATCTTCCCTGCATGACCCCTAGCAATAATATGATTTATTTCAACATTAGCAGAAACAAACCGAGCTCCCTTTGATCTCACCGAAGGAGAATCAGAACTAGTATCCGGCTTTAACGTAGAGTACGCAGCAGGACCATTTGCCCTATTTTTCATAGCAGAATACGCAAACATCATCATAATAAACATCTTCACAACAACCCTATTCCTAGGAGCCTTCCACAACCCATATATGCCAGAACTGTACACAATCAACTTTACCATTAAATCCCTCCTACTAACAATCTCCTTCTTGTGAATCCGAGCTTCCTACCCCCGATTTCGCTATGACCAATTAATACATCTACTATGAAAAAGCTTCCTACCCCTAACACTAGCCCTATGCATATGACATGTATCAATACCTATCCTCCTAGCAGGCATCCCCCCACAAACATAAGAAATATGTCTGACAAAAGAGTTACTTTGATAGAGTAAATAATAGAGGTTTAAACCCTCTTATTTCTAGAACTATAGGAATTGAACCTACCCCTAAGAACCCAAAATTCTTCGTGCTACCAAGTACACCAAACTCTAATAGTAAGGTCAGCTAATTAAGCTATCGGGCCCATACCCCGAAAATGTTGGTTTACACCCTTCCCATACTAATAAACCCAATCATCTTTACTACTATTACATTAACCATTATATTAGGAACTATTATTGTCATAATTAGCTCCCATTGACTATTTATCTGAATCGGATTTGAAATAAACATACTTGCTATTATCCCTATTATAATAAAAAACCATACCCCACGAGCCACAGAAGCATCAACCAAATATTTCCTAACCCAATCAACAGCCTCAATACTATTAATAATAGCCATTATTATTAATCTAATGTTTTCAGGCCAATGAACTGTAATAAAACTATTTAACCCAGTAGCCTCAATAATTATAACAATAGCCCTCGCCATAAAACTAGGAATAGCCCCATTCCACTTCTGAGTACCAGAAGTAACACAGGGCATCCCCCTATCCTCCGGCCTAATTTTACTCACATGACAAAAACTAGCACCCATATCAGTACTTTACCAAATCTCACCATCAATTAACCTAAACTTAATTTTAACCCTATCAATACTATCAATTATAATTGGAGGCTGAGGAGGACTTAACCAAACACAACTCCGAAAAATTATAGCCTACTCATCAATCGCTCACATAGGATGGATAACAGCAGTACTCCTCTATAACCCTGCCATAACACTACTTAACCTGACCATCTACATCATTATAACCTCCACCATATTCATATTATTCATAGCTAACTCAACTACCACTACCCTATCACTATCACACACATGAAACAAAACACCCATCATAACAGTCCTAGTTCTAGTGACTCTCCTATCAATAGGAGGTCTCCCTCCCCTATCAGGATTCATTCCAAAGTGAATGATTATTCAAGAAATAACAAAAAACGATAGCATTATCTTACCAACCCTCATAGCAATTACAGCATTACTAAACCTATATTTCTATATACGACTCGCATACACCACCGCACTAACAATATTTCCCTCCACAAACAACATAAAAATAAAATGACAATTCCCAATCACAAAGCGAATAACCCTCTTACCAACAATAGTTGTTTTATCCACTATACTACTACCACTGACCCCAATACTACTAATCCTAGAATAGGAGTTTAGGTTAAATAGACCAAGAGCCTTCAAAGCCCTAAGCAAGTATTATTTACTTAACTCCTGATAAGGATTGCAAGACTATACCTTACATCAACTGAATGCAAATCAATCACTTTAATTAAGCTAAATCCTCACTAGACTGGTGGGCTCCACCCCCACGAAACTTTAGTTAACAGCTAAACACCCTAAATAACTGGCTTCAATCTACTTCTCCCGCCGCGAGAAAAAAAAGGCGGGAGAAGCCCCGGCAGAATTAAAGCTGCTTCTCTGAATTTGCAATTCAACGTGTAAATTCACCACGGAGCCTGGTAAAAAGAGGAATCAACCCCTGTTCTTAGATTTACAGTCTAATGCCTTACTCAGCCATTTTACCTATGTTCATCAACCGCTGATTATTTTCAACTAACCACAAAGACATTGGCACCCTGTACTTACTGTTCGGTGCTTGAGCCGGCATAGTAGGAACAGCCCTAAGCTTACTAATCCGTGCTGAGTTAGGTCAACCCGGAACATTGCTAGGAGATGACCAAATCTATAATGTAATTGTAACCGCACACGCATTTGTAATAATTTTCTTTATAGTAATACCCATTATAATTGGAGGCTTTGGTAACTGACTCGTTCCTTTAATAATCGGAGCCCCTGATATAGCATTTCCCCGAATAAATAATATAAGTTTCTGACTTCTTCCCCCTTCCTTCCTCCTACTTTTAGCCTCATCTATAGTTGAAGCTGGAGCAGGAACTGGTTGAACCGTATACCCCCCTTTAGCAGGTAATCTAGCCCACGCAGGAGCCTCAGTAGACCTAACCATTTTTTCCCTTCACTTAGCAGGTGTTTCTTCAATTTTAGGGGCTATTAATTTTATCACAACAATCATTAATATAAAACCTCCTGCAATATCACAATATCAAACCCCCTTGTTTGTCTGATCTGTAATGATCACTGCCGTGCTGCTACTCCTCTCGCTTCCTGTATTAGCAGCCGGCATCACCATGCTATTAACAGACCGAAATTTAAACACAACCTTCTTTGACCCAGCAGGAGGAGGAGACCCTATTTTATACCAACACCTATTTTGATTCTTTGGACACCCAGAAGTTTATATCCTTATTTTACCCGGATTCGGAATAATTTCCCACATTGTAACCTATTATTCAGGAAAAAAAGAACCATTCGGGTATATAGGAATAGTTTGGGCTATAATATCAATTGGATTTCTAGGGTTTATCGTATGAGCCCATCATATATTCACAGTCGGAATAGACGTCGACACACGAGCCTATTTTACATCAGCCACCATAATCATTGCTATCCCAACTGGAGTAAAAGTCTTCAGTTGACTAGCAACACTCCATGGGGGCAATATCAAATGATCACCAGCTATAATGTGAGCCCTAGGATTCATTTTCTTATTTACAGTAGGAGGTTTAACCGGAATTGTTCTAGCTAACTCCTCCCTAGACATTGTTCTACATGATACATATTATGTAGTTGCACATTTCCACTACGTATTATCAATAGGAGCTGTATTTGCCATTATAGGAGGCTTCGTACATTGATTTCCACTATTTTCAGGTTACACCCTTAATGACACGTGAGCCAAGATCCACTTTGCAATTATATTTGTAGGAGTCAACATGACCTTTTTCCCACAGCACTTCCTAGGACTATCAGGCATACCACGACGATACTCTGACTATCCAGACGCATACACGATATGAAATACCATCTCATCAATAGGCTCATTTATCTCCCTAACAGCTGTAATATTAATAGTTTTCATCATCTGAGAGGCATTTGCATCTAAACGAGAAGTATCAACTGTAGATTTAACTACAACAAACCTAGAGTGATTAAACGGATGTCCCCCACCGTATCACACATTTGAAGAACCCGTATACGTTAACCTAAAGTAAGAAAGGAAGGAATCGAACCCCCCACTATTGGTTTCAAGCCAACATCATAACCACTATGTCTCTCTCAGTTTATGAGATGTTAGTAAAATATTACATAACCTTGTCAAGGTTAGATTACAAGTGAAAACCCTGTACATCTCACATGGCATACCCCATACAACTAGGTTTCCAAGACGCAACATCACCAATTATAGAGGAACTATTACACTTCCATGACCACACGCTGATAATCGTCTTTTTAATCAGCTCATTAGTACTTTATGTTATTTCACTAATATTAACAACAAAATTAACCCACACCAGTACAATAGACGCACAAGAGGTGGAAACTATCTGAACCATTTTACCCGCTATTATTCTAATCATAATTGCCCTTCCATCTCTACGAATCCTGTATATAATGGATGAGATTAATAATCCATCCCTTACAGTGAAAACTATAGGACATCAGTGGTACTGAAGCTATGAATACACAGACTATGAAGATTTAACCTTCGACTCCTATATAATTCCAACACCAGAACTAAAACCCGGGGAATTACGATTACTGGAAGTTGATAACCGAGTCGTACTACCCATAGAAATAACAATTCGAATGCTAGTTTCCTCTGAAGACGTACTGCACTCCTGAGCTGTACCTTCCCTAGGACTGAAAACAGATGCAATCCCAGGTCGCTTAAACCAAACAACTCTCATATCATCCCGACCAGGCCTATACTATGGCCAATGCTCAGAAATCTGTGGGTCAAATCATAGCTTTATACCTATTGTTCTCGAGCTAGTCCCACTAGAATATTTTGAAAAATGATCCGCATCAATACTATAAATTCACCAAGAAGCTATACCAGCATTAACCTTTTAAGTTAAAGATTGGGAGCATCAAACTCTCCTTGGTGGTATGCCACAACTAGATACATCAACATGACTAACAATAATTATATCAATGTTCTTAACTCTATTCATTATCTTTCAACTAAAAATTTCAAAACACAACTTCTATCACAACCCAGAGCCAACTACAACAAAAGTATTAAAACAGAACACCCCTTGAGAGACAAAATGAACGAAAACCTATTTGCCTCTTTCATTACCCCAATAATTCTAGGCCTCCCTCTTGTAATTCTCGTCGTCTTATTCCCTAGTCTATTATTTCCAACATCAGATCGACTAGTAAACAATCGCCTCATCTCTCTCCAACAATGGGCACTCAAACTTGTATCAAAACAAATAATAACTATCCACAATACTAAAGGACAGACATGAACACTAATATTAATATCCCTAATCCTATTCATCGGGTCAACAAACCTATTAGGCCTCCTACCTCACTCATTTACACCAACCACGCAACTATCAATAAACCTAGGTATAGCCATCCCCCTGTGAGCAGGAGCTGTTATCACAGGATTTCGCAACAAAACCAAGACATCACTCGCCCACTTCTTACCACAGGGGACACCGACCCCGCTAATTCCAATACTAGTTATTATCGAAACTATCAGCCTTTTTATTCAACCAATGGCCCTTGCTGTACGACTAACAGCCAACATCACTGCAGGCCACCTGCTGATTCACCTGATTGGAGGAGCTACACTCGCACTAATAAATATTAGCACCACAACCGCTTTCATCACGTTTATTATTCTGATCCTACTAACGATTCTAGAATTCGCAGTAGCCATAATCCAGGCCTATGTATTTACCCTCCTAGTTAGTCTATACTTACACAACAACACATAATGACACACCAAACGCATGCTTATCACATGGTAAACCCAAGTCCTTGACCCCTTACAGGAGCCTTATCTGCCCTACTGATAACATCCGGCCTAACCATATGATTCCACTTCAACTCGATAATTCTATTAATACTTGGCTTAACAACTAACATACTTACAATATATCAATGATGACGAGACATCATTCGAGAAAGCACCTTTCAAGGACACCACACTCCAGTCGTCCAAAAAGGCCTCCGCTACGGAATAATCCTTTTTATTATTTCCGAAGTTCTATTCTTCACTGGATTCTTCTGAGCATTTTACCACTCAAGCCTTGCTCCTACACCCGAATTAGGAGGTTGCTGGCCACCAACAGGTATCCACCCACTCGACCCCCTAGAGGTCCCACTACTTAACACCTCCGTCCTACTAGCTTCAGGGGTCTCTATTACCTGAGCCCATCATAGCCTAATAGAAGGACACCGCAACCACATGCTACAAGCCCTGTTTATTACTATCGCACTAGGAGTATATTTTACACTACTACAAGCCTCAGAGTACTATGAAGCACCCTTTACCATTTCAGATGGGGTGTATGGCTCAACCTTTTTTGTAGCCACAGGGTTCCACGGCCTCCACGTCATTATTGGAACCACATTTTTAATTGTTTGCTTTTTCCGCCAACTAAAATTTCACTTTACCTCTAGTCATCACTTTGGTTTTGAAGCCGCTGCCTGATATTGACACTTCGTAGATGTAGTATGACTTTTCCTGTATGTATCCATCTATTGATGAGGCTCATGTTCTTTTAGTATTAATAAGTACAACTGACTTCCAATCAGTTAGTTTTGGTCTAACCCAGAAAAGAATAATAAATCTAATAATAGCCCTACTAACTAACTTTTCACTAGCCACACTACTTGTTATTATTGCATTCTGACTCCCTCAACTAAATCCATATTCAGAAAAAACGAGCCCATACGAATGTGGATTTGACCCTATAGGATCAGCCCGCCTCCCCTTTTCCATAAAATTTTTCCTAGTAGCCATTACATTTCTCCTATTTGACCTAGAAATCGCACTACTACTACCACTACCATGAGCTTCACAAACAACTAACCTAAACACAATACTTACCATAGCCCTATTCCTAATTTTTCTACTAGCTGCAAGCCTAGCTTACGAATGGACCCAAAAAGGACTAGAATGAACCGAATATGGTATTTAGTTTAAAATAAAATGAATGATTTCGACTCATTAGATTATGATCCAAACTCATAATTACCAAATGTCCCTAGTGTATATAAACATTATAACAGCGTTTGCAGTGTCTCTTACAGGATTACTAATATACCGATCCCACCTAATATCCTCACTCTTGTGCCTAGAAGGAATAATATTATCCCTATTCGTTATAGCCGCCCTGACAATTCTAAACTCACATTTTACTTTAGCCAGCATAATACCCATTATCCTACTAGTCTTTGCAGCCTGTGAAGCAGCACTAGGACTATCCCTGCTAGTAATAGTATCAAATACATACGGCACTGATTATGTACAAAACCTAAACCTACTCCAATGCTAAAATATATTATTCCTACGACAATACTTATACCCCTAACCTGACTATCAAAAAACAACATAATCTGAATTAATCCTACAATACACAGCCTGCTAATTAGCCTTACAAGCCTACTACTCATAAACCAATTTGGCGATAACAGCCTTAATTTCTCACCAACATTCTTCTCAGATTCTCTCTCCACCCCACTGCTAATTCTAACTATATGGCTCCTTCCCCTAATATTAATGGCCAGCCAACATCATCTATCAAAAGAAAACTTAACTCGAAAAAAGCTATTTATTACTATACTAGTCTTATTGCAACTGTTCCTAATTATAACTTTTACTGCCATAGAACTAATCTTGTTCTACATTCTATTTGAAGCAACACTTATTCCAACACTCATTATTATTACTCGATGGGGAAGCCAAACAGAGCGCTTAAACGCCGGACTTTACTTCTTGTTTTACACACTAGCAGGCTCCCTACCCCTACTAGTTGCATTACTTTATATTCAAAAAACAGTAGGAACCCTAAACTTTCTAGTATTACAGTACTGAGTACAGCCCGTATCAAGCTCCTGATCAAACGTCTTTATATGACTAGCATGTATAATGGCCTTTATAGTAAAAATACCACTATATGGTCTCCACCTTTGACTCCCCAAGGCCCACGTAGAAGCCCCCATCGCAGGCTCCATAGTCCTCGCAGCAATCCTATTAAAACTAGGAGGATATGGCATAATACGAGTCACTTTATTCCTAAACCCAACAACCGAGTTTATAGCATATCCATTCATCATATTATCCCTATGAGGCATAATTATAACCAGCTCAATCTGCCTCCGCCAAACAGACCTAAAATCACTCATTGCATACTCCTCCGTAAGCCACATGGCACTTGTTATCGTAGCAATTCTCATCCAAACACCCTGAAGCTACATAGGAGCCACCGCTTTAATGATCGCTCACGGCCTTACATCCTCTATACTCTTCTGCTTAGCAAACTCCAACTATGAGCGAATTCACAGTCGAACCATGATCCTAGCCCGAGGTCTCCAAACACTCCTCCCGTTAATAGCTACTTGATGACTCCTAGCAAGCCTAACCAACCTAGCCCTACCCCCTACAATCAACTTAATTGGAGAGCTTTTTGTAGTTGTATCAGCCTTCTCATGATCTAATATAACAATTATTTTAATAGGGACAAACATAGTAATTACCGCCCTATACTCCCTATATATGCTTACTATAACTCAGCGAGGAAAACACACCCATCACATCAACAACATCTCACCCTCCTTTACACGAGAAAATGCACTCATATCACTACATATAATTCCCCTATTACTCCTATCCCTGAACCCAAAAATTATTCTAGGTCCTCTATACTGTAAATATAGTTTAAAGAAAACATTAGATTGTGAATCTAACAATAGAAGCCCATCGCCTTCTTATTTACCGAAAAAGTATGCAAGAACTGCTAATTCTACGCCCCATGCCTAACAACATGGCTTTTTCAAACTTTTAAAGGATAGCAGTTATCCGTTGGTCTTAGGAGCCAAAAAATTGGTGCAACTCCAAATAAAAGTAATAAATATACTTTCCTCCTTTACACTAATTACCCTACTCCTACTAACCATACCCGTAGTAATAACAAGCTCCAATATCTACAAAACCCCCAACTACCCACTATATGTAAAAACAACTATCTCATACGCCTTCTTTACCAGCACCATCCCTATAATAATATTCATTCACACGGGCCAAGAAACAATCATTTCAAACTGACACTGACTGACTATCCAAACCCTTAAATTATCAACAAGCTTTAAAATAGACTACTTCTCAATGTTATTTGTCCCGGTAGCACTATTCGTCACATGATCCATCATAGAATTCTCAATATGATATATACACTCAGACCCCAACATTAACAAATTTTTCAAATATTTACTTCTATTTCTCATTACAATACTAATCCTCGTCACTGCTAATAACCTCTTTCAATTGTTTATCGGATGAGAAGGTGTTGGAATCATATCATTTCTACTCATTGGATGATGATACGGACGAGCAGACGCAAATACAGCAGCCCTACAAGCCATTCTATATAACCGCATTGGAGATATCGGATTTATTCTAGCAATAGCATGATTTCTAATTAACCTTAATGCCTGAGACCTCCAACAAATCTTCATGTTAAACCCAAGCAACTCTAACATACCCCTACTAGGCCTAGTACTTGCTGCAGCCGGAAAATCCGCCCAATTCGGCCTACACCCATGACTCCCCTCTGCAATAGAAGGCCCAACCCCTGTTTCAGCATTACTCCACTCAAGCACAATAGTAGTAGCTGGTATTTTCCTATTAATCCGCTTCTATCCATTAACAGAAAATAATAAATTTATCCAATCTACCATGTTATGCCTAGGAGCCATCACCACACTTTTCACAGCAATATGTGCCCTTACCCAAAATGACATCAAAAAAATCATTGCTTTCTCCACATCAAGCCAACTAGGCCTAATAATAGTAACAATCGGTATTAATCAACCCTACCTGGCATTTCTCCATATCTGCACCCACGCATTCTTTAAAGCCATATTATTCATATGCTCCGGTTCCATTATTCACAGTCTAAATGACGAACAAGACATCCGAAAAATAGGCGGCCTATTCAAAGCCATACCATTTACCACAACAGCCCTTATTATTGGCAGCCTAGCACTAACAGGAGTACCTTTCCTCACAGGATTTTACTCCAAAGATCTAATCATCGAAACCGCCAACACGTCGTATACCAACGCCTGAGCCCTTCTACTAACACTAATTGCCACCTCTTTCACAGCCATCTACAGTACCCGAATTATCTTTTTTGCACTCCTAGGACAACCTCGATTCCCAACCCTAGTAGTTATTAATGAAAACAACCCCCTTCTAATCAACTCCATTAAACGCCTCCTAATCGGAAGCCTTTTCGCAGGATTCATTATCTCTAACAGTATACCACCAATAACAGTCCCCCAAATAACTATACCTTTCTACCTAAAAACAACAGCCCTAATAGTCACAATCCTAGGCTTCATCCTAGCCCTAGAAATTAGCAACATAACCCAAAACCTAAAACTCTACCACCCCTCAAACAGCTTTAAATTCTCCAACATACTAGGATATTTTCCCACAATTATTCATCGCTTAATTCCCTATGCAAACCTAACAATAAGCCAAAAATCCGCATCATCTCTCCTAGACTTAATCTGACTAGAAAACATTTTACCAAAAACAATTTCACTAACCCAAATAAAAATATCCATTATAGTAACAAATCAAAAAGGCCTAATTAAACTATACTTTCTCTCTTTCCTAATTACAATCCTTATCAGCATAATCCTATTTAATTTCCACGAGTAATTTCCATGATTACTACAACCCCAATAAACAGAGACCAACCAGTCACAACAACTAATCAAGTCCCATAACTATACAAAGCTGCAATCCCCATAGCCTCCTCACTAAAAAACCCAGAATCCCCCGTATCATAAATTACTCAATCACCTAAACCATTAAACTCGAACACAATCTCCACCTCCTTATCCTTCAACACATAACAAACCATAATCAACTCCATCAATAGACCCGTAATAAATGCCCCCAATACAACCTTATTAGAAACCCAAACTTCAGGATACTGCTCTGTAGCCATAGCCGTTGTATAACCAAAAACCACCATCATACCACCCAAATAAATTAAAAACACTATCAAACCTAAAAAAGACCCACCAAAATTCAATACAATACCACAACCGACCCCACCACTCACAATTAACCCCAACCCCCCATAGATAGGCGAAGGTTTCGAAGAAAATCCTACAAAGCCCATCACAAAAATAATACTCAAAATAAATACAATGTATGTTATCATTATTCTCACATGGAATCTAACCATGACTAATGATATGAAAAACCATCGTTGTCATTCAACTACAAGAACACTAATGACCAACATTCGAAAATCCCACCCACTGATAAAAATTGTAAACAACGCATTCATTGACCTCCCAGCCCCATCAAATATCTCATCATGATGAAACTTTGGATCCCTTCTAGGAATCTGCCTAATTCTCCAAATCCTCACAGGCTTATTTCTAGCTATACACTACACGTCGGACACAACAACAGCATTCTCCTCTGTTACCCATATCTGTCGAGACGTAAACTACGGCTGAATTATCCGATATATACATGCAAATGGAGCCTCAATATTCTTCATCTGCCTATATATACATGTAGGACGAGGAATATACTACGGATCCTACACCTTCCTAGAAACATGAAACATCGGAGTAATTCTCCTATTTACAGTAATAGCCACAGCATTCATGGGCTACGTACTACCATGAGGACAAATATCATTTTGAGGAGCAACAGTCATCACAAACCTTCTATCAGCTATCCCTTATATCGGCACCAGCCTAGTTGAGTGGATCTGAGGAGGCTTTTCAGTAGACAAAGCAACCTTGACCCGATTCTTCGCTTTCCACTTTATTTTCCCATTTATTATTGCAGCACTAGCCATGGTACACCTACTATTTCTCCACGAGACAGGATCCAACAACCCAACAGGAATCTCATCAGACATAGACAAAATCCCATTCCACCCTTACTACACTATCAAGGACATCTTAGGTGCCCTACTGTTAATCCTAACCCTAATAATCCTAGTTCTATTCGCACCCGACCTCCTCGGAGACCCCGACAACTACACCCCAGCAAACCCACTCAACACACCACCTCACATCAAGCCCGAATGGTATTTCCTATTTGCATATGCAATCCTACGATCAATCCCCAATAAACTAGGAGGAGTTCTAGCCCTAGTACTCTCAATCCTTATCCTCATCTTAATACCCCTACTACATGTATCCAAACAACGAAGCATAATATTTCGACCATTAAGCCAATGCCTCTTCTGAATCTTAGCAGCAGACCTACTAACACTCACATGAATTGGAGGACAACCGGTTGAACACCCATATATTATTATTGGACAACTAGCATCCATCATATATTTCCTAATTATTCTAGTACTAATACCAGCAACCAGCATAATTGAAAATAACTTTTTAAAATGAAGAAAAGTCTTTGTAGTATATCAAATACACTGGTCTTGTAAACCAGAAAAGGAGAACAACCAACCTCCCCAAGACTCAAGGAAGAAGCAACTGCCCCACCACCAACTCCCAAAGCTGAAGTTCTATTTAAACTATTCCTTGAACACTATTAATATATCACCACAAACTTCAAGAGCCTTACCAGTATTAATTTTACAAAAATTTTTAATAACTTAACACAAACTTTGCACCCAAGCCCAAAATTATAAATTAATACTAATCGACCACACAAATGCGCAGAGCGCATAACACGCTAAACATATTTTATAATGCATTATCACACCACGCTGATGTGGTGGAGAACATAATATGTATACAGTACATTATATCATGCAATAAGGACATATAATGTATATAGTACATTATATTAATGTAATAATGACATAATATGTATATAGTACATTACATTAAATGCCCCATGCATATAAGCAAGTACATATTCCCTATTGATAGTACATAGTACATGAAATCATTGGTCGTACATAGCACATTTCAGTCAAATCAATCCTCGTCAACATGCGTATCCCTTCCACTAGATCACGAGCTTAATCACCATGCCGCGTGAAACCAGCAACCCGCTTGGCAGGGATCCCTCTTCTCGCTCCGGGCCCATAAATTGTGGGGGTAGCTATTTAATGAATTTTATCAGACATCTGGTTCTTTCTTCAGGGCCATCTCACCTAAAATCGCCCACTCTTTCCCCTTAAATAAGACATCTCGATGGACTAATGGCTAATCAGCCCATGCTCACACATAACTGTGGTGTCATACATTTGGTATTTTTTTATTTTGGGGGATGCTTGGACTCAGCTATGGCCGTCAAAGGCCCCGACCCGGAGCATCAATTGTAGCTGGACTTAACTGCATCTTGAGCACCACCATAATGATAGGCATGGGCATGGCAGTCAATGGTAACAGGACATAAATTATATTATATATCCCCCCCCCCCTCTTATATACTCACCATTATTTTTAACACGCTTCTCCCTAGTTTATTATTTTAATTTTTCACATTTTCAATACTCAAATTGGCACTCCAATCAAGGTAAGTATATAAATGCCCGTTCTAACTATAAA